TTTGAAGTATATTCATCACTTACCTCCATTTCAAAAATTTCTTCAAGGGTCATTACTAACTCTACAACATCTAATGAATCAGCACCCAAATCACGCATAAAATGTGAATCGTTTTCAAACTCATCTTGCTCTAAACAAAATTGCTCTGCAACCACCTCACGAACTTTTTCAAGAACGTCTGCGTGTGTTTTAAATGGATAATCATCTGACATAACTGAAACTCCTTATTAATTTAGGTTATAACTTTATTTCTAGATTAACGCATCTAGTCGTCGAAATTAAACTAGTATTTTTCAAACTTCTCAATTATATAATTACATTAGTAAAAACCAATAATTAGGTTATTCTATAATATATACTAAATATAATAGAACAAGGTATAAAAATTTAAGTAAGATGTTATTTATGCAAACCAAACATTTCCACCTCTATGGCCAGAAAGAACATAAACCCAACTGCCTTCAGGATATTCAATAAAAATCAAGAAAAATATTAATTTTTATTTTATAATTAGTTTTATACATGGACGTTTGTCAAAAAATTTTTTATAAACAAACGTCTTTAAATTTTAAAGTATCTAATATCTTAAAGCATTTAACTTGATTTTAACATTTCCAAAATTAGTTTCGTTTATTTGTTCAATCACTTCAAATCCTTCTTGATTTAAATTTTTTGTTACTAAATTTACACTGTAATAAGTGTTAAGTTGATCCTTAAAATTTGGTACACTAATTGATTGTTGCCAAAAAGCTTCATCGTAAATTAACTCATAAACTAAACCATTTTTTGAAAAACCAATTTGATGGTTATTTTGTTGTTCAATAACTAGATCACATTTCTGAGTCTCGCCGTTAAATAAATTTACTACTTCGTTTTTTTTTTTCCAACCTATATTTAAATCATCAAGAGTTTTTATTAATAAAATTAATTCACTGATATTTGTTTTTAAACCTGTAAAATGAGACATAATATTGAAAGTATTTTTACAATACTATTATAATTCAAATTTTTGTAATTTTAAGTCTAAATATTTTTTATAAAAAATATTTAGACTTAAAATTATAAAAATTTGAGTTCTATTAATAAGGTATTGTTTTTGTTTTTTAATATCTCTATTTTAATTAAATCTATTTCTAAATATTAATCTTCTTCGGTATTGTTAATTACTTCATTGGATTTATTTGGAATAATAAAACTTGTGCTTTTTTGTGTTAAAGTTGATTTTGCAAGTGAAATTGCTTGTTTAGCAGCACGATTTGCGGTATTATACCATTTTGATTTTCTAGCATTTTTTTTTGCTTTTGAGGTTCTTTTTTTAGGAACAGCCATAATAATTATTTGTTAAATGTTGAAAATTAATAAAAAGGGTTTTTCATTAAAATAACATAATTTTTTAAAAATTTCTATCTTTTTAAAAATATTTTTTAGTTTTATAGTAGAATTACAAAATTAAAAAATATTTTTAAAAATAATACCATTAATAAAAATATTTTGATCAGTTTTATACGCTTAATTTTTAATGTCTCCCCAGGTTGGATTTGAACCAACGACCAATCGGTTAACAGCCGATTGCTCTACCACTGAGCTACTGAGGATAAGGAATCTAATTTTCTGAAGGTTATAAATAATTTTATTTATAAAATTTTTAAATAACGTAACTAATTATAAATTAATACTTATATTTTTGTCAAGTTTTTTAAAAAATATCTAATTAACCTTAAATTCTTAAATATATATTAAGAATAAAACTATATTATGAATAATCCCACTATTTAATTTATAGTAGATTACTTTATATTTAAAATTTTTTTAACCTTATTTACCATGACTGATTTTCTAAAAATTGGAAAAAAATATTTTAATTCAAGACTAATGCTAGGAACTGGCAAATATCCAAATTTAGTTTCAAATTTAGCCAGTATCGAAAAAAGTGAAACGGAAATTATAACAGTTGCTGTTCGAAGAATTAATAATGAAACTTTAAATTCACAATTTCAAGTTTTAAATAAAATAAATTGGGAAAAAATTTGGCTATTACCAAATACGGCAGGTTCACAAACAGCAGAGGAGGCTATTAGAGCTGCGTTTTTAGGCCGTGAACTTGCATCAAAATTAGGACAAGAAGAAAATAATTTTGTCAAACTTGAAGTAATTTCTGATCCAAAATATCTACTACCAGACCCAATTGGTACATTAAAAGCAGCAGAATTTTTAGTTAGAAAGGGTTTTACTGTTTTACCTTATATTAATGCTGATCCAATTTTAGCAAAGCATTTAGAAGATATTGGTTGTGCAACTTTAATGCCTTTAGGATCCCCCATTGGTTCTGGTCAAGGAATTCAAAATTTAGAAAGCATTAAAATAATTATTGAAAATGCTAAAATTCCTGTAATTGTTGACGCTGGAATTGGGAAACCCAGTGATGCTTCTCAAGCTATGGAGTTAGGGGCATCTGCTATTTTATTAAACACAGCAGTCGCTAAAGCTAAAAAACCTGAAAAGATGGCTAAAGCAATGAAATTAGCAATTCAAGCAGGCCGTCTTTCTTATCTTGCCGGATCAATGTCATCAAATAAATATGCTCAAGCAAGTTCACCTATTAAATTAAAAATCAATTAAATTTTATTTCTGTGTTATAGTTATTAGAATTAATTAACTATAACACAGAAATAAAATTTAATTGATTTTTAATTTTATTTAATTTTATTTATTATCATCTTCATCGTCCTCATCTTCCTCTATCTCGTTATCATACCAACCTGGTGGTTGACCTTCAAAAAACCCTGGAGGATAAGCTTTTTTTCTCTTAGAATAATATGATTTTGCCCCTGTTATAGTATCTGATAAACCGTATTCACCCCATCGTTCCCCATTATATAGACATTCATAGCCTAAAGACGCTTGTAATAGTGGATCGTACCAACTATTATCAAAAGTTCTACCTAAAATTGCTTTTAACAGTAAACTTGGACCAACAGAAAGCCATGCTATGATATGGAGTTTGGCACAATAAATATTAAATAGCTCTATTGGATCCATTTTTCCTTCTGTCATTCCTGGTAGAAAGAAAAAAACAACTTGAATAATATTTGCTGGCCAAGATTCTAATGATAACCCGTCTTCAAGACCTCCTAATATTACCATCATAGTTTCTATACTAGAAAAGACGAGAACTAACACAGTTACAGAGGTTAGATGATAACGAATGAACATTGATAAAACAAAAAATGGTATCTTTCTGTCTAAATTGGATTGAACCGAAGCTCTTACAAATAACCAGGCAAAAAACCCGAAAAACTGTACAATATCGACACCTTCAATCGTATTTGGGTCAACTATTGTATTATAAACTTGCATCCCCAGGGGTAGTTGTGTTATAATAATTTCAAAGAGCTTATCAAACTCATCAAAAAACAGGTCGATAACCGGTGAAAATTGAATCCACCAAAAATCGTTTTGGAAAGCTATTTCTGCTACCGGTATGATAAAACGATTTGTTTGAAATAGTAAAAACATAAACATCAGGAAACGCCAGAAAATATTTGGCTCATAAAGTTTCGGATACTTCAGATTTTTGACGTAATTCCTATCGATAAAAACAAATAGGATAACGAAAATTCCTGACGATAAAGTCGTTGTTAAATTAATTGGAATATTGAATACAAATATCAGTCTCTTTATAAGGTTATAACCTTGTAAAGGTACATCTTTTATTAGTAAAACTAAAAAGCTTCTAAAGAGCCTTAAACCATCAGTAAACCATTTCCATGCAAATGGCGCTGCTTTTCCGGCCAACCATCTTATTAGGCGATACGGAATTATAAATATATTTGCATTTTCCAGATCGGTTTCAAAGATTGTTGTTATTCCGCGAATTCCTAGTAACTTCCTAAAAACTTTTTCAAATAAAAAATTTTTAACGATTTTCCGATAAATAACATCCCGAATTACCCTCTCGTAAAAAATTTTCCATAGATAAGATATCAATTTCCATAACTTAAATGCGATTCGAGTAAATTCTTTCTCAAATTTGTCTAACCAAGGATTAGAGTACAATCCGTCTTTTTCCATATATATTTAAATAGTTAATATATTTATGATAATTGGTTAATATAAAAATTATAAGTTGACTTTTTTAAATAAATTGGTTACATAAATAAATATAGTCAAGATTGAATTATTTTATTAATTTTATTATCTTAACCTCTACTATAGCTGTTCTTAACTTAAATGTCAACTGAAATTTTTATCTATGATGAATAATTATTAATTTTTATTAAGAATAATTATTAATTTTCATTAAGGCGCAGCGGATGTGGCGGAATTGGTAGACGCGCCAGATTTAGGTTCTGGTAAGGTTATCTTGTGAGAGTTCGAGTCTCTCCATCCGTAATTTATATTAAACTAACTGCACAAAGGTTTTATTAACAACTTGAATATTTAAAATAATTTTTGTGCGATTCATTACTGTAGTATTTGTTATATATTTTAAATATGTTTTCGAGATTCGCTATTTCAAATACAACCTTAATATATAATATATAAACGGTGTTTACTTCCTTAAGTAAAACATTTGAGGTAAAATCAGCTCGCCATAGAGGTGAACTATCTTTTTTTACAAGTTATAAAGATTACAATTATGAGATATCTATCTAGAGCCGCCGGACTCTGCCACATGTAATCACTAAAAATATTACGTTAAAAAATCACCTATTATTCTAACGGTGGACAAAGGAGTACAGTTATTTTACATGCCCAACCTCTCAAGAGTCCTTCACGACTCTTTAAATGTTCTCTAAAAGTCTATTTGATTCTCTGATCCCCTCCATAAAAACATTTGATTCATTTTTACTCACTTTCTTCTAAAAATAGGGTAAACTTTAATATGAGCATGAAAAAGCTTCTTAAACAAACTTAATATTAAAGTAACAAATATGCCAATTATTAGATGAAGCAAGTTATTTTTCCTAAACTTTTTTAACTATTAGTATTTGTTCCAAAAATTATATTTTTAAACAATATTTTTTGCCTAACATAAAAGTTCCAAGTTTAACAACCCTATTAAATTTGAAGAAAATTTGTTTTAGATAGATATATAATTTAGGTATTATAAAATTTTCAAGTAGAGTATTTTATGTATTATTAATATTTTTATTTTTACTTAATTAATTATTTGGGCTAGGAGGGATTCGAACCCCCGGCACTGTGGTTCGTAGCCACACGCTCTAGTCCACTGAGCTACAAGCCCAACTCTAATATTTTTACTTTACGATATATAATATCATAAAGTAAAAATTAAAGCAATAAAATTTGATTTTTTTAGCAAAAAAAATTAAATTTTCAACCTCGATTTTACAGTTTTAATTTTTTTATATACATTTTTAAATATTATTAAAAAACAAAAAAAGCAATAAAAAAGCAAATAAACTGATGATATATAATATGGACTATAAAGTTGTTCAAATTTTCGGATTAATTAATTGGATTAATCAACGGAACAAATAAAGTCGTGCTTATTGTTAAATTATCTTTACTAGAACTTAAAACATAGTAAACTGATTGTGGATAAACGTTAATAATTTGATTGAAATTATTTGATTGAAATATAAAATTGCGGCTTTAATATAAATATTAATCAACTAAATTTTTTCTTAGACTGTACACTAACGTACAAAAATTAAAAAGGAGGAATACATGTCTAACAACGTATACGAACGTAACCGAATCAAAAATGATCGTTATGAATCAGGTGTAATCCCTTACGCTAAAATGGGTTATTGGGATGCTAATTATTCTGTTAAAGATACAGATTTATTAGCTTTATTCCGTCTTACACCACAACCTGGTGTAGACCCTGTGGAAGCTGCAGCGGCAGTAGCAGGTGAATCTTCTACCGCTACTTGGACTGTAGTATGGACAGATTTATTAACTGCATGTGATGTTTATCGTGCAAAAGCTTACCGTGTGGACCCTGTACCAAGTGCAGCTGACCAGTACTTCGCATACATCGCATACGAGTGTGACCTTTTCGAAGAAGGTTCTTTAGCTAACATGACTGCATCTATCATTGGTAACGTATTCGGTTTCAAAGCTGTAGCTGCATTACGTTTAGAAGATATGCGTATTCCTTACGCTTACTTAAAAACATTCCAAGGTCCAGCAACTGGTATTATTGTAGAACGTGAGCGTCTTGATACATTTGGTCGACCTCTTTTAGGTGCTACAGTAAAACCAAAATTAGGTTTATCAGGTAAAAACTACGGTCGTGTGGTATATGAAGGTTTACGTGGTGGTCTTGATTTCTTAAAAGATGATGAGAACATCAACTCACAACCATTCATGCGCTGGAGAGAGCGTTTCCTTTACTGTATGGAAGGTATTAATCGTGCATCTGCAGCTTCTGGTGAAGTTAAAGGTTCATACTTAAACGTTACAGCTGCTACTATGGAAGAAATGTATGAGCGTGCTGACTATGCTAAAGCTGTTGGTTCTGTAATTGTTATGATTGACCTTGTAATTGGTTACACAGCTATTCAAAGTATGGCTATCTGGGCACGTAAGAATGATATGATCTTACATTTACACCGTGCAGGTAACTCTACTTATGCTCGTCAAAAGAATCACGGTATCAACTTCCGTGTAATTTGTAAATGGATGCGTATGGCTGGGGTAGACCACATTCACGCTGGTACAGTTGTAGGTAAATTAGAAGGGGATCCTTTAATGGTTAAAGGTTTCTATGATGTTTTACGTGAAACTGAATTATCAATTAACTTACCTCAAGGTATTTTCTTTGAAATGGATTGGGCTTCTTTACGTAAATGTTGTCCTGTAGCTTCTGGTGGTATTCACTGTGGTCAAATGCACCAATTAGTTTATTACTTAGGTGATGACGTAGTACTTCAATTTGGTGGTGGTACTATTGGGCACCCAGATGGTATCCAAGCTGGTGCAACTGCAAACCGTGTAGCTCTTGAAGCTATGATTTTAGCTAGAAACGAAGGTCGTGACTACGTTTCTGAAGGTCCAGAAATTTTAAGAGACATCGCTAAATTATGTGGACCATTAAAAACAGCTTTAGATTTATGGAAAGGTATTACATTTAACTACACTTCTACAGATACAGCTGACTTCGTTGAAACTGCTACATCAAACCCATAAGCAAATAATCAAATCTAAAATTTAATTACTATATAATATAGGAGCATTTGAATAGTGAGACTTACACAAGGAGCTTTTTCTTATTTACCAGATTTAACTGATGCACAAATCATCAAACAAATTGACTACTGCTTAAGCAGAGGTTGGTCTGTTGGTGTTGAATGGACTGATGATCCACACCCACGTAACGCTTACTGGGAACTATGGGGTCTTCCATTATTTGACGTAAAAGATTCTTCAGCAATTTTATACGAAGTTAATGAATGTCGTCGTTTAAACCCTGAAGGTTACATTAAATTAGTTGCTTTCAACGCAGCACGTGGTACTGAAAGTAGTGCA